GGGATTGGACTTGTCAATCGATTCATAACTTTTCGGGCACAACCAATATATATTCGAACCCCCTTTACTTGCAAGAGTGCATCTTGGATCTGTCAATTATGTTATGGTCGGAGTCCCACTCACGGCGACCTGGTCGAATTGGGAGAAGCCGTAGGTATTATTGCGGGTCAATCAATTGGGGAACCAGGGACTCAACTAACATTAAGAACTTTTCATACCGGTGGAGTATTCACAGGTGATACTGCCGAACATGTACGAGCTCCTTCTAATGGAAAAATAAAATTCAATGAGGATTTGGTTTATCCCACACGTACCCGTCATGGGCATCCTGCTTTTCTATGTTCTATAGACTTGTATGTAACTATTGAGACTCGGGATATTATCCATAATGTGAATATTCCACCAAAAAGTTTGATTTTAGTTCAAAATGATCAATATGTAGAATCAGAACAAGTGATTGCTGAGATTCGTGCCGGAACGTCTACTTTTCGTTTTAAAGAGAAGGTACGAAAACATATTTATTCTGAATCAGAGGGAGAAATGCACTGGAGTACCGATGTCCACCATGCATCTGAATATATACATGGTAATGTTCATCTATTACCAAAAACAAGTCATTTATGGATATTAGCAGGAGGTCCGCGCGGATCCAGTATAGTGTCTTTTTCACTCCACAAAGATCAAGATCAAATGAATGTTCATTCTTTTTCTTTCGAAGAAAGATATATCTTTGACCTCTCAATGACTAATCATCGAGTAAGACATAAATTGTTGGATACTTCTGGTAAAAAAGATAGGGAAATTCTTGACTATTCAAGACCTGATCGAATCATATCCAATGGTCATTGGAATTTCATATATCCTTCTATTCTCCAAGAAAATTCTGATTTCTTGGCGAAAAAACGAAGAAATAGATTCATTATCCCATTACAATATGATCAAGAACGAGATAAAGAACTAATGCCCTGTTTTGGTATTTCGATTGAAATACCCATAAATGGTATTTTACGTAGAAATAGTATTCTTGCTTATTTTGATGATCCACGATACAGAAGAAATAGTTCAGGAATTACTAAATATGGGACCATAGAGGTAGATTCAATCATAAAAAAAGAGGATTTGATTGAGTATCGAGGAGCAAAAGAATTTAGTCCGAAATACCAGAAAGTAGATCGGTTTTTTTTCATTCTCGAAGAAGTGCATATCTTACCCGGATCTTCGTTCATAATGGTCCGGAACAATAGTATCATTGGAGTAGATACACAACTCGCTTTAAATACAAAAAGCCGGGTAGGCGGATTAGTCCGAGTGGAGAGAAAAAAAAAAAGTATTGAACTGAAAATCTTTTCTGGAGATATTCATTTTCCTGGAGAAACAGATAAGATATCCAGGCACAGCGGCATTTTGATACCACCAGAGACGGAAAAAAAAAATTCTAAGAAATCAAAAAAATTGAAAAATTGGATCTATGTCCAACGGATCACACCCACCAAGAAAAAGTATTTTGTTTCGGTTCGGTCCGTAGTCACATATGAAATAGCCGATGGGATAAATTTAGCAACACTTTTCCCTCGGGATCTCTTGCAGGAAAAGGATAATGTCCAACTTAGAGTTGTCAATTATATCCTTTATGGAAATGGCAAGTCAATTCGAGGAATTTATCACACAAGTATTCAATTAGTTCGGACTTGCTTAGTATTGAATTGGGACCAAGAAAAAAATGGTTCTATAGAAGAGGTTCATGCTTCCTTTGTTGAGGTAAGGACAAATGATCTGATTCGCGATTTCATAAGAATTGAGTTAGTCAAGTCCACTATTTCGTATACCGGAAAAAGGTATGATAGGGCAAGTTCCGTATTGATTTCCGATAATGGATTAGATCGCACCAATATCAATCCTTTTTATTCCAAGGCGAAGATTCAATCACTTACCCAACATCAAGGAACTATTGGTATTGGTACGTTGTTGAATCGAAATAAGGAATGCCAATCTTTGATAATTTTGTCATCATCCAATTGTTCTCGAATTGGTCCATTCAATGGCTCGAAATATAACAATGTGACAAAAGAATCAGATCCCATAATCCAAATTAGGGATTTGCTGGGTCCCTTAGGGACTATTGTCCCTAAAATAGCGAATTTTTTCTCATCTTACTATTTAATAACTCATAATCATATCTTGTTAAAGAAATATTTGCTACTTGACAATTTTAAACAGACTTTCCAAGTACTTAAATACTGTTTAATAGATGAAAATAGGAAAATTTATAATCCCGATCCATGCAGTAACATAATTTTGAATCCATTCCATTTGAATTGGTGCTTTCTCCATCACGATTATTGTGAAGAGATATCTACAATAATTAGCCTTGGACAATTTATTTGTGAAAATGTATGTCTATTCAAATACGAATCACATGTAAAAAAATCTGGTCAAATTTTAATTGTTCATGTTGACTCCTTAGTTATAAGATCGGCTAAACCCTATTTGGCCACTCCAGGAGCAACTGTTCATAGCCATTATGGAGAAATCCTTTACGAAGGAGATACATTAGTTACATTTATATATGAAAAATCGAGATCTGGTGACATAACGCAAGGTCTTCCAAAAGTGGAACAAATCTTAGAAGTGCGTTCGATTGATTCAATATCGATGAACCTAGAAAGGAGAGTTGAAGGTTGGAACGAACGTATACAAAGAATTCTTGGAATCCCCTGGGGATTCTTGATTGGAGCTGAGCTAACCATAGCCCAAAGTCGTATTTCTTTGGTTAATAAGATCCAAAAGGTTTATCGATCCCAGGGGGTACAGATCCATAATAGACATATAGAAATTATTGTACGTCAAGTAACATCAAAAGTGTTGGTTTCAGAAGATGGAATGTCTAATGTTTTTTTACCTGGAGAATTAATCGGCTTTTTGCGAGCGGAACGAGCAGGGCGTGCTTTGGACGAAGCGATCTGTTATCGGGCAATCTTATTGGGAATAACGAGGGCATCTCTAAATACTCAAAGTTTCATATCCGAAGCAAGTTTTCAAGAAACCGCTCGAGTTTTAGCAAAAGCTGCTCTACGAGGTCGTATTGATTGGTTGAAAGGCCTGAAAGAGAACGTTGTTCTGGGGGGGATTATACCTGTTGGTACCGGATTCCAAAAATTAGTACATCCTTCAAGGCAAGACAAGAACATTCATTTGGAAATCAAAAGAAAGAATCTATTCGAGTTGGAAATAAGAGATATTTTGTTACACCATAGAGAATTATTTTGTTCTTACGTCCAAAACAATTTCCATGAGACAAATTTCCATGAGACATCAGAACAATCATTTACGCGATTTAATGATTCCTAAGAGCAGATTCTTTCCTTTCACTTTAACTATCTTTCAATTATCTGGTCCGATTATTGATTTGGTAAAAAATCAAATAAGTAATTAAATTGGTAATAAATAAAATAAAATAAGTAATTAAAAGAAATTAATGGTTTGGGTCGTGTATCAACGGTCAATCCCCTGTAGAAGGTTCCATCGGAACAATTATTTATTTCAGGGTACCTCGTCTCTTTGTTAAAAAAAAAGGAAGTCTGGGGAAAAATGACAAGAAGATATTGGAACATCAATTTGGAAGAGATGATGGAAGCAGGAGTTCATTTTGGTCATGGTACTAAGAAATGGAATCCTAGAATGGCCCCTTATATCTCTGCAAAGCGTAAAGGTATTCATATTACAAATCTCACTAGAACTGCTCGTTTTTTATCAGAAACCTGTGATTTAGTTTTTGATGCAGCAAGTAGGGGAAAAAACTTCTTAATCGTTGGTACAAAAAATAAAGCAGCGGATTCAGTAGCATCAGCTGCAATAAGGGCTCGGTGTCATTATGTTAATAAAAAATGGCTTGGTGGTATGTTAACGAATTGGTCCACTACGGAAACGAGACTTCACAAGTTCAGGGACTTAAGAGCAGAACAAAAGATGGGGAAACTCAACTGTCTCTCCAAAAGAGATGCAGCAATGTTGAAGAGAAAATTATCTACCTTGCAAACATATCTCGGTGGGATCAAATATATGACGGGGTTGCCTGATATTGTGATCATCGTTGATCAGCAAGAAGAATATACGGCTCTTCGAGAATGTGTCATTTTGGGGATTCCGACAATTTGTTTAATCGATACAAATTGTGACCCAGATCTCGCAGATATTTCAATTCCAGCAAACGATGACGCTATAGCTTCAATCCGATTGATTCTTAACAAATTAGTATCTGCAATTTGTGAGGGTCGTTCTACCTATATAAGAAATCCTATATAAGAAATCGTTGATTATCATTAAGAATAATATTAAGAATAATAAGATTAGTTAATTATTTGGTAATTCCATAGATTTATTGGATCGGTTACTATTTTTTTTTTGAATTTTTCAAAAGAGAAAAGATTTTTAAAAAGAGATAAAAAAAGTACCGGGGATATTGATATTATGTTATGATGTTATGTAATTTCTTGGTATCGTAAATAAAATATACGATTAATGATTCAAGTTAGTGAGTTGATAAATAGATGGTTGAATCAAAATAATTCCTTTTTTGAAGTTCAATTTCTGTCAGAGGACAATATGAATGTTATACCATGTTCCATTAAAACACTCAAAGGGTTATACGATATATCGGGTGTAGAAGTAGGCCAACATTTATATTGGCAAATAGGAGGTTTACAAATCCATGCCCAAGTACTTATCACTTCTTGGGTCGTAATTGCTATCTTATTAGGTTCAGTCATCATAGCTGTTCGGAATCCACAAACCATTCCGACCGACGGTCAGAATTTCTTCGAATATGTCCTTGAATTTATTCGAGATTTGAGCAAAACTCAGATTGGAGAAGAATATGGTCCTTGGGTTCCCTTTATTGGAACTATGTTCTTATTTATTTTTGTTTCTAACTGGTCAGGTGCTCTTTTACCTTGGAAAATCATACAATTACCTCATGGGGAGTTAGCTGCGCCTACGAATGATATAAATACTACTGTTGCTTTAGCTTTACCCACGTCAGCGGCATATTTTTATGCGGGTCTTAGCAAAAAAGGATTGGGTTATTTCGGGAAATACATTCAACCAACCCCAATACTTTTACCAATTAACATCCTAGAAGATTTCACAAAACCTTTATCTCTTAGTTTTCGACTTTTCGGGAATATATTGGCTGATGAATTAGTAGTTGTTGTTCTTGTTTCTTTAGTCCCTTCAGTAGTTCCTATACCTGTTATGCTTCTTGGATTATTTACAAGTGGTATTCAAGCTCTTATTTTTGCAACGTTAGCCGCGGCTTATATAGGTGAATCCATGGAGGGTCATCATTGACTAGTTTTCGAAATAGTCTTTTTTAAGCTTATCCCCATTCATGCATGATTCGAGATAATCCACTTGGTTGGGGAACATAATAGATACAAATACAAATATGTATGAATATACGACCTAGAGTCGTAGGAAAAAAGATAGACGATATTGCGGAATTGTAAAAAAAAAAGATGGGTTGGGGAGGTCACACTAGATGTATGTAATCTCTATAAGTCCAGCCCCTGTGTCTGTTTCGAGGAATGATTCTAGAATCCGATTCAATATAAAATGTGGGTGGTTTACGTTATGGAAGAAAGAAATGTATATGTGATATTAGATATTTACTAGTTATATAGGACTATTCCTAATATATATATATATATATATTATATACCCTATATATATATATTATTGATTGATTTGATTGCGGTTCACTGCATTTATATAGTTCCAATATAAGTCCTTCTGTTTCGTCTGTGATTGTGGATTGAATGAAATGCAAAAAAGAGATGAACTCAAGGATAGTATCTAGAATAAAAAAGAAAGGAAAGAAGAATTGAATGAAAGAATGGTTCGAAACAAAGAAATGCAATAACTAGAACCGTATACATATGTATTTACAAAAACTCCATTATGGGTAGAAACTCAAAATGAGATATCGAAATAGTTCTGACGATTCAGTAATATTATCATTTCAATTCGGAGTTTTTAGTTATTTCGACCCGATAGATCTTAATCAGATAGATCTTAATGATAAAATCTTAATGAAAAAAAAATGATAAAAAAAATGAAGTAAAAATTCATTGGTTGATTGTATCATTAACCATTTTTTTTTGGTGCGAGGAACTTACCATGAATCCACTGATTTCTGCCGCTTCCGTTATTGCTGCTGGATTGGCCGTAGGGCTTGCTTCTATTGGACCTGGAGTTGGTCAAGGTACTGCTGCAGGTCAAGCTGTAGAAGGTATTGCGAGACAACCAGAAGCAGAGGGTAAAATACGAGGTACTTTATTGCTTAGTCTAGCTTTTATGGAAGCTTTAACAATTTATGGACTGGTCGTGGCGTTAGCGCTTTTGTTTGCGAATCCTTTTGTTTAATCCTAGAAATGTAAAAAAGTACCTTACATACTATACTTTTTTTCTTATTTTTTTAATTTAACTCGCTATACTTTTTTCTTATTTTATTAACTCAGAATTGCTGTTTGCTTCTTCTAATTATATCAACGTTTTACTCCTACAATTATTTATTTGTTGAGACAATACCCCAGGAAAGGAAGGACTGTTTTGAGGATGAGTAATTACTGGATCCGCTCGTTTTCTTCCTTCGCGTACTTAGTTTAGTACAATGGAAACCTTTTTTTTACTTTTTTTAGGAATCGTTTCAACAAACGAGATATTTCACAATTGACATGAGACCCAAGACTTAACCTAATAAGTATTTTATTGGATTGGAAACTTCAAGTAAGAAATTTCAAAATTATCAAATTAAATTACTAGATTTAATCTACTCCCATTAAAAAAAAAATGGAAATAAAATTTATATAAAAAAAAGAAATCGATCAAAAAAGGGACGACGAAGTGATACAAAAAGAACTCTGTTCTTTGTTAGTCCTATCTATAAGAGGAGAGCATATGAAAAATGTAACCGATTCTTTCCTTTCCTTGGGTCACTGGCCATCCGCCGGGAGTTTCGGGTTTAATACCGATATTTTAGCAACAAATCCAATAAATCTAAGTGTAGTGCTTGGTGTATTGATTTTTTTTGGAAAGGGAGTGTGTGCGAGTTGTGTATTTCAAAAATAGGTTGGATCCATCCGATTGCACTTTATTTATGGTATTTTATTCATTTTATAGGATAAATAGGAAAAAAAGTGAACGATCTCAACGAATTATTTCTGAATAAATTAAGAAATCATATGTAAGAACCATAGCATTTCGTGACTTATTGGTAAATTTGATTCTCTATCAACCAATAATGTGAGACCATTAACATGGTTAAAGCTAAACTGCTTGAAGTCCAGGCAAAACATGGTACTCTTTCTACCGGTACTAACGTACCGAAATGGTTTAAAAATGAATAGTTGGTAATTTATCTGATATAGAACACTCATATCGATAAAATGATTTGAACCATTTATTAAAAAAATGGGCATCTTGCTCTTTTTTTTCCAATGCCGA